TCCCAACATCGAAGTACTGAAAAAACTCATATAAGCAAAAAATCTCAAGTATCCTTGATCGTGAGCCATATAATTATCACTATAAATAAGAACCATAATTCCAACAGTAGTGATTAACATTGACATAATAGAAGTAAGTGGATCGATCAAGTAGCCGAATTCTAAAGAAAAATCATTATCGAGGGTCCAAGACCATACATATTGATAGATAGAACTACTTTTTATTTGCTGAATAGACAGATTAGTTGAAAAAATCATGACTATACTTAACAATAAAATACTCGAAAAAGCCCACATACGACGGAGATTTTTTGTTGCTGTCGGAAAAAGAAGAAGTCCCACTCCTATTAACATAGGAACTGCAAGTGGAAGGAAAGGTATGATCCACGCATATTGATATGTCTGTTCCATAAAAAAAGTTTTTTAATTATTAATTAATATTAATTGTTTCCGATTCACCGGATCTTACCTCTTTTTGAAAGGAGTCAATAAAAAAATAAAGATATGCACTAACTTAAATAGAAATAGAATTTTTGAATTTTTATTTCTTTTTATACTTATTCTTTAGAAGTTTCTGCTAAATACTTCAAATATTCAAATCAAGAAGTTACAATTGGTCAAATCATATGAAAAAAGCAGATTAATTACTAGTCTCCTTCGAACTTTCAAATTCAAGTTAAATTAGGCATATTTTTCGCGAATTTGACAAGTTACTAAAAAAAAAAAGAATATTTTTTTTTAGTAATAAAAATAGTTTATGCTATTTTCCCATATCTTTCACGCATCTTATGTATTCTTTTTGATTTTAGAATCAAAAATATTATCTAGAAAAGAAATACATAATGAATTGGCAAAGCGCAAATTTCTTTTGAACAATAGATGTCTTTCACATCCAGCTATACCAATGAGTAATCTCTTAATTTTTATTTAAATGGCAGTTCCAAAAAAACGTACTTCTGCATCAAAAAAGCGTATTCGTAAAAATTTTTGGAAAAAGAAGGGGTATTGGGCAGCGTTAAAAGCGTTTTCCTTAGGGAAATCTATTTCTACCGGGAATTCCAAAAGTTTTTTTGTGCAACAAACAAATAAAATAAGTAATAAAAGATAACATGTTACAATAATCTGAATCGGTTTGACTCAAAAATTGACTCATTTCGTTTCGAAAATAAAATTCCCGCCTTCCATTCCCTGTTGAGTTAATCAATAGGAAATGGAATTTGTTTCGCTCTTAGAATTAGAATAAGGATTTTTCTCTTTACCGTACTGAATTCAAAAAAAAAAAAGAATCCTTTTTTTTTGACAAAAAAACATAAGATACGTAATTGTCTTTTTAGTATATTTTCTCATTTCCAAGGTGGGGAGTATTATTTTCCCCATCAGCCTGTTTCTTACAATAATATAAGCAATAATATAAGAATATAAGATTTTCTTTTTTCTCTAGATCCACGTTTTCTCTATAGAAAGGCGAGTAAAAAATCAAAATCATTGAAACTAATTGATTAAAATTCTAAACCTTTTTGTGCAACTTTCTTCTTTTTGGATTTTCTATGAATTCCTATATAGATTCCCATATATTTATTGCCATCAATCCACTCAAAAACACTTAACAAATTTTTTTGGATAAATATGTGTCAATTTTTACTGATCCAAAATTTTTTTGTTCATTGATAAAATGGATTTTTTGGTTTCGATGTTTGAAATCAAATAAATCAAAAACAGTTCATTAAAACAAAACAAAAATGTTTTTTTTTTGGGGGGGGGGTTCTATCCCTTAATTCATAGTTGGACTATCTAGTTTTCCAAGAGTTCAAGTCGAGGAGAGTCTAAAATACACACTAAAACTAAGAGCCTAAATTCAAATAATGAACCTTCAAATACCTATTTGAACGAATTTTTATTCATCAATTTGAATCTTTCCTAAAAAATATTGCAACAATTTCATTCTTAAATCTAGACGATTGCTTATTCATAGGGTATTATGAATTCAAGACAAGCCGCTATGGTGAAATTGGTAGACACGCTGCTCTTAGGAAGCAGTGCTATAGCATCTCGGTTCGAGTCCGAGTGGCGGCATGTCATCTCCTAAAAAAAGTAAATAGATCCTATAATGAATTCAATTTCCGATTTCCTTTTTATAATTATGGGACTCCTTAAAAAAAATTATGATATTTTCAACTTTAGAGCATATATTAACTCATATTTCTTTTTCGATTGTTTCAATTGTAATTACAATTCATTTCATAACTTTTTTAGTCGATGAAATCGTAAAACTATATGATTCATCCGAAAAGGGGATGATAATGACTTTTTCCTGTATAACAGGATTATTAGTTACTCGTTGGGTTTATTCGGGACATTTTCCACTAAGTGATTTATATGAATCATTAATGTTCCTTTCATGGAGTTTTTCCCTGATTCATATAGTCCCGTATTTCAAAAAAAATCAAAATCTTCTAAGCACAATAATTGGACCAAGTGCTATTTTTACCCAGGGCTTTGC